TTTCTGTTCAATCAAAACCAAAACGAACAATTCTCATTCTTAATTCTATAGGGTTGAATAAAAATTCAATTGATGATTTGATATAATTGCTATGCTTAGTGTGTGACTCGTTGGGTTTTTTAGGATTAGGGTGAAAAAAAGACCAACCCCTTACTTTAGTCTAAACTAATAACTATAGAACTAATAACCAACTCATCACTTCACATTATCTGGATCCAAAGAGCCAGTCAAGATATGATATATTGGTCATATGATTGTAGCAACTGATTCATTTTTTTGCATAAACAAAAGAAAAATCAATTTGATTCTAAGTTGTAAAGCGAAATAGAGAAGAAGGGTGTGGATAAAGGGAAGGGTGAGAGAAAGAGATAAAAAGATTATCAATGATATATAATTCCAATATAAATAATATGTAAGGTCTATGAGTCATCTCATAAAAGGCAATGTAATAAAGCATCAATACTGATTCATCTATAATGAAATGAATCGGCTTATCGAAAAAAAATCAAGAGCTTCGGGCCAATAAAGACTGAGAGGGTTGACTCAAGAACAAATTTCATTATGAGCTCCATTGTAGAATTAAGACCTAACCATTAAGAAAGAAGCGATGGGAACGATGGAACCTGTGAATCCAAAAGATTCTATTGAAAACGAATTCGAATGATTCATTGATCGGGATGGCGAAACGAACCAGAGACCGATTCATCTATTCGGAAAAGTCATAAGCTAACCCTACAAATGAAATAGCGATTGAAAGAGTCAATATTCGCCCGCGAAAACTGGATTTTGTTGATTTGCAAAATTTGGGTCAATCAAATAGGATAGGGGGCAAAACAAAGTAAAGAGTCATTATAACATTCTAATATAAAAAGTAATACAATATTATCTAGAAATAAAAAAATTTAGAAATAATTATTAATATGTTTAGTTTTCTATACAAACAAGATATACAAATGACTAATAGATTTGATCTAGATTAGGTAAAATACATGATTCGCCGTATTACTCATTAAATACATGTATATCTTAAATTCAAGGTATATCTTAATGGAAATGAAAGATTTGTGAATCCTTTCTATTCTATTCGCGAGGAGCTGGATGAGAAGAAACTCTCACGTCCGGTTCTGTAGTAGAGATGGAATTCAGAACCAACCATCAACTATAACCCTAAAAGAACTAGATTCCGTAAACAACATAGAGGAAGAATGAAGGGAATATCTTATCGAGGTAATCACATTTGTTTCGGTAAATATGCTCTTCAGGCACTTGAACCCACTTGGATCACATCGAGACAAATAGAAGCAGGTCGACGAGCAATGACACGAAATGCACGTCGTGGTGGAAAAATATGGGTACGTATATTTCCAGACAAACCGGTTACAGTAAGATCCGCAGAAACACGTATGGGTTCGGGGAAAGGATCCCCCGAATATTGGGTAGCTGTTGTTAAACCGGGCCGCATACTTTATGAAATGGGTGGAGTAACAGAAAATATAGCCAGAAAGGCTATTTCAATAGCAGCGTCCAAAATGCCTATACGGGCTCAATTCATTATTTCGGGATAAAAATGAAGAATAGACTAAAAGGAAAAATAGACTGAAAGGAAATAGGTGAATAGCTGTCTTGGGGATTCAAAAAAAAATAGCAAGTGCAGGTTTCTTTTTTTGGACAAACAATATTTCTTTTTTTTCTTCGCCTTTTGCCTTGAAAGAACAGATTCAAAAAAAAAAAAATGATATGATTCAACCTCAGACCTATTTGAATGTAGCGGATAACAGCGGGGCTCGAGAATTGATGTGCATTCGAATCATAGGAGCTAGCAATCGCCGATATGCTCATATTGGTGACGTTATTGTTGCTGTTATTAAAGAAGCAGTGCCAAAGATGCCCCTAGAAAGATCAGAAGTGGTCAGAGCTGTAATTGTACGTACTTGTAAAGAACTCAAACGTGACAGCGGTATGATAATACGATATGATGACAATGCTGCAGTCCTCATTGATCAAGAAGGAAATCCAAAGGGAACTCGGGTTTTTGGTGCGATTGCCGGGGAGTTGAGACAGTTAAATTTTACGAAAATAGTTTCATTAGCTCCCGAGGTATTATAAAACGAGACCATGATATGGTTATAGTAGGGTATTTGAAAGAAATAGATTCAGAAATAGATTCAGATTCATTAGTAGATTGTGTCTCACGCATATACCTTTAATCATTCATATTTATCAAAAAAAAAAAAAAAACAAGAAAAACACGTTGATTATATCCAAATTTTGAGGAAAAAAAAATTAATTCATCATGGGTAGGGATACTATTGCTGACATAATAACCTCTATAAGAAATGCTGATATGGATAGAAAAAGAGTGGTTCGAATAGCATCTACCAATATCACTGAAAATATTGTTAAAATACTTTTACGAGAAGGTTTTATCGAGAATGCGAGAAAACATCGAGAAAACAGCAAATCTTTTTTGGTTTTAACCCTACGACATAGGAGGAATAGG